GATCCCACTAATGGAATGGGACTATAACCATACTTCCATGGTCTAGGTTCAAGGACAATAAAGATTGAGGCTTGGAGTATCTAAGGCTTCATGGACCCCATTTTTAGGTTAAGGACGGACTCGCTAGTGTCCCAAGGATTGACCGGTGACACTACTAACTGAATTGCCCTACCTAATATATGTATTTTTCCACAGGACTGAATCCATAGAAACCTTGGCTTAGTGCCATTACTGTAAGCGGCGGATGATTGGTATGCAGGATCGGTTGCTACGGGTTTCACATTCATGTGAATCAAGAGATTGGCTTGAATTGAAAGGCTTTCCAACTAGCCATTGTACCTGAGCGAGAAGTCCTTTTTTACACGAGATCCATAGATAGGAACATAGTTAAGAAAGGCAGAGACCATAAACTAATAGTAGGATCTGTTGCTGGTTCTGATCCAACAACAGGGGGGTTTGTGAGGTTAATAGGTCCAGAGGGACAAGGAAGGTATAGTTTCAGCGCTCTTTTAGGGCTTGCTTTATTCACAACCTAAACTTTAGAGGGGAACCTTTGCATTCGGGCTGCCTAGAGCCTTTCCATTTGTTTAGTGAAGGCAAGAATTACGGAGACGGGAGATTCGGCTACCAAACTGGACAACTCACCCATTCTGTCTCGCATTCTCTTTTTCAAAGACTTCCTTCGTGAATGGAATCTTCCAACTTGTGTAAGTCTAAATCTGTTACCTATAAAAAAAAGTATAAGATCGAGCTACGAAGTTGGTTGGCCATGCATTATTCATACCGTACTTGAACCGGGCAACTTCCACTCGAACTCAAAAAGATATTTATTCCCGTAACCTAGAAATACCTACTCCTCACCGGAAGACTAAGAGGAGGATGCCCAAAGACAAAAATTCCTCTATATCCTCCTGCCTAGGTAGGAGTGGGCTAAGGGAGGTAAACACGATAGAGAATGAGCGCTTCTTTGTTCGCTAGGCTTTCGCGCTAGTCATGAATCCCTAGCTTGGTTCCTGGGGTATCTTGATTCTCTTTAGGATGATGTAAGGGTACTCCCTTGGGGGAATAAAGAATCGATCGTCTTTGGTTCCCACCAATCGATCTTCTGTAGAAGCAGGAGGTAGCGCGAAAGCATCAATAATGTAGAATTTCTTTCTTAAGGCCGGCCAACTAATGCCTTTTCCCGGTCCTCATGTCTATGATTCGAGAGGATTGAAAAAGCTCACTTATTGGCTCACGAACTCCAACTACAAACTCAGAACTACAACTCCCTTCTCTATCTCACTCTCAGGCCGGATTGAATTCATTCAGGAATGCATTTTCTTTTCTTTTAGCTAGAGTATTGTTCTTCATCAGTACCGGGTCTGGAAGGTATTCAATTGCTAGAGTGGCTACCCTTGGCTTAGTAGCTCGAGATGAATGACTCGACTGATAAGGAGAGGGTAGGGGGTTATTCTTTAAGGGCCTTCGCCAGCAGTTGCTGTCTTAGGATTGAGACCGATAGGAAGAGGTATGAGATCACTCTTTCTAAGCGAGATACAAAGTTTTCCGATAAGGAGTGAAGGAAGGCTCCAAGTCAGTCTATCTATACAGACTAATTCTGCTTCATTCCGTTAAGCTATACCTTGCCTTGAACCAGACCTCGTGCTTGCCCTAGAAATCTTCACTCCTTTCCTTCCCTTCATTCTATAGGGCGAGTGATTTCATACCATCTGTATCGTGCTATTACTCCTCGAGTTAGTTCTTTCAAACCTTCCTCTAAGAAGGAAGCAAGTTGACTTGTAGCAAGCAATTGAATACCATCGTCTGTTCCTTAGCTTTAGCTATATGTAGGCTTTAGCACTAGTGCGCCCCTATCCCACCCGCAACTAGCTTAGATTCTGCTGACTCAGATCAGATGCAGGTGGTCTAACTTGAATGGAATATCTCGATATAGAACAAGACGAAAGTGCCGATTGACTAAGAAGCTGGGCGTGCCCGCCGTTTGGTTTGAGGGCCTACATCGACTAGGCCTCCCGTTGCCCTCAGTTAGCGGGGGAAGCGATCTGTCTTAAACAAGAATATTGGCAGGGAATGATATTAAATGTGAATGAGTGATATGGGAAGAAGGGCAAATTTCTTGTACGTATGATATGGGGTCGAGATCCGTTATTAATGAATCTCTCCTCTGGCCGGGGATTGCCCTTCTATTTCTATCTTAAGGAGATTGCTGCCTTCCTCGTTCAGTGGGGATGTCTATTCCCTCTCAATCAATGCCCGGGAATTTTACTTTGATAAATGGACTTCAAGAATACATACATCCGGAGATAGGCCATTTAGATAGACCGATTCCAATAGCGTCCCGCAAACTACCGGGAAGCCGACTACATGGGTAGGGGGCGTGCTGACATGCTTGACTTTCTCAATGTTGGAGGTCCGCTAGCTGCTTGAGCCATAAAGACTTATTCATTCACTGGCTTTACTCTCTAAGAAGTCAGGTCGATCCAAAGCCATTGCTTGAAGCGATTTCCTTGACCGAAGTCTGCTACCGAAGCGGGATTGCTTGACACACAAGCATACCAACCCGAGGGAAGGTCAATAAGGATGGTGGTCGATCAAGCTATTCTATTAAGAAGTAGGAATCCGCTTCTCCATCCCCTTCCCACAAGACCGCTTATTCTGCTCTCTCTTATATAAGTTCATTTCTGATTCACTTATTCCCATTCGTTCCGAGTCGCCAAGGGGCAGAAGACTTTCTTCTTATTTCTTTGCAAGCATTACGGAAGATTCGTTAGCTAATTCAATTCATCCTACCTCTGGGCACTTTACTGGGTCACATCACAGCCTTCCTGCGGGTGAGAGAAGAGTTCCTGTGCCAAGCCTAAGAGGCTTAGACCGCTACCTCCCTTCGACTATCATTATTCCCCCATTCACTGATTCTCTAGCACCGTCGTCTTCCTAGGCTAAAAGCCCTTACTCCTCCAACACCTAAATCGCTGGCACTTTGGATCTATCCTAAAAGAAAGAATTGACTTACCTTGCTTTGCTGCTTTGATTAGGACTTTGCTTCTCTAAAGAGATTTTCCCGGTGAGAACTCCGCAATTCCGAAGCGGAAATAGCTACGGTTATTGCCATTCTTGCTTCTCCTGTTCTTCTTCTATCTAAGGACAAGGCGGAAGGTAGACTGACTTCTAGGCTTCTTTCTTCCTTCTAGTCGAGGTGAAAGCTTTCAAAGAGCTGAGTCGTACCCAAACTCTATCGAGTAAGCAAGTAAACTACCTCGCTGAACTAGCTTTAGACTAGGCTAATGAGTACGCAACTGAAGAGACAGCGCTAAGAGTGATGGCTTTTCTTTATATTGATTGAGACCTAGCCTCGGGGCACTTACTTTATTAGAGTAGGGAACCCGGTTCAAGCAGAGTGCAAGTGCCACGCTAATCCTAGTCCAAGCCAAAAGGCTACGCCTTTAAGCCACGCCATTATAGCAATCCTTGTGAACAGCTGGTTCACTGTAGGCTGTATTTTAGTTAGATAGGTCCGTTGGGATTCTATTAAAAGTTCTTTTCTATTTGATTTTCTTTCTTCTCCCTTTGTTCTGTGAGAAACTTTCTCTAATTCACTCCATCCCTCATCTACTACTCGTGCGTACAATGATTTTTGTGGAGGATTGATAGCACTCAGTTCTCTTCCTTGAAAGTGGGTTGATACCTTGTTGTCGCTCTTCTCTCTTTCCTGTGCGCGCTACCTATAATAGAATAAGGAATTGACTTCTTTCTTTTGTGAAGCTGTCTCTTGTTTAGCGAAAGTCTTCTTTTGCTGTCTATGGATCTTTCTTCTCTTGCAAGAGCCGATTTGTTCACAGACGATTCTTTTCTTAAACTTACTTAGATTCGAGCTATGCCCTGAGTGAGGTATAAAGGTTTAAAACCGTTAGCAAGGCTAGGCTACTTCCCGCTACTGTTCTTGTTCGAGAACAATGGAAAGCCCGTATTATGTATGGTTATTTCGGAGGTAACTTAAAATCCTAAAGTGGCACGAACTTGCTTTTGTCTTCTATTCCTTCGACACCTTTCCATGGGGAATTGAATTACTAGTTTGGATAGGCGAGGCTGCTAGTCCAGCGTCAGTCTTTATTCACGGGATAGGCTATCAATTCGGTTCCGTAGTTCGAAACATTTCCTTTGCTGTAGCAAGGAAGTCAATTGTCCGAGGTAAACTAAACTGCTTCCTATATATCATCCAGACGGGCAGCCATGTTCAAAAACACCATTCTCTATCCAAACCGGGAAGGAGGAGGACGAAGCTTTTCTTTAAGTGTAGTTGTACAAAGCGATACAATGCGAGAATCCGATTTGCCTTAGAAGAGGCGGAAATATAGTTAGTTGTACTAGATGGAAGCCAATTCACAAGCAAGTGAGGAATGGTTTTGAGGGGCTTTATTTAGCTGTATGTTACGAAGCGTAGGATCTACCATTCAACAACTAGAGCGGTCCTCTCGGAAGGATGTTGACCCCGTCACTGATGCTCTTGGCTTTCGCGTGTCACTGATTTAGCTTCCTTCCGATTGGGTCAGTGTGAAGCATTGGCTTTCCGCCTTAAGCTCGCCTGTGACTGTCCTACTCTCCCAAGTCAGTTTCGAATCTGGATGACCTACTGTTTTGACTAGGTTACAGCTGGATCGGTTAGTTCTGGGATGATTGATGCCTTCCAGACATCCGCATTCCAGAAGTACAGCTTTTGTTGTGTGTGTTCTTATTCCTTCTTACCGGAGCTAGACTCAATGGCTTACAGATACAGGGCGGGACTCAATGGTTTTCACTTGCCTTACCCCCCTTCCCTGACTCTATCTACTGGGACTGACTTCAAAGACGAGTGTCTTCCCTGCTCCCGGGATTCTCTATTCCCGCGTTTTCGTTTGAAGTAAATTCTGGAACGGGCGGAGTCCCAACGTCAAACTTTCTGATGGCCCGGAGATTCAAGTCAATAGCTTGCATAATATCCATATCCATTGCTAGCTGGATTGAGAAGAGTGCTTTTCCGGCCACCTAGGCTCAAAAGCCTAGAGGGATGCTTGGACCTACTTATTATATGGACCTCTTCCCTATCCCCTTCCTGCGGGTCCTTCCGCCTGGCTTGAAAAAGAAGGAGACTTCTAGACTTGCTCACACTTGGTTAAGGAAACTGGCAGCCAGGCAACTCTAACTCGCTCTCTGTCTGGCAGGAGTAAGGTCTTAAGATAGGAAAGCATTAGCTATGGCTATTATCCTTGGGAAAAAAATCCTGTGTTAAACAAAATAGAAAGATGCAGTATATATATACTCTCTATAAAGAGAATATGAACGCGTGCTTTGAGAGGTTATGCAATCATTCTTTCTTTCGGGTGAGGAAAAGCTTGTCTTGCTTTCTAAGCACCCTTGCAGTATAGGATAAGGCCTAAACCATATCATCAATCAGTTTATGGACCCGCTTTCAGCTCAACAAGTCTGTGTCAACCTTTATTCCTGCCAAGCTGAGGCTGACAGCGCATTGTATCTAACCACACTGTGGCAAATCAATACAAGTAGCTAAACAGCTTGATATACTTTTCAATGCTATCTCTTGCTGGTTAGACGTGCTCTTTAGCGGCTAAACCAGACCAACATACTACGACTAGTTCCAAAACGCACAGGTCGGGATAGGGTACTTTAGCAAGTACTGCTGTGATCTTTGCCATTAGCCTAGCAGTAGGATGATTCTCTATTGCCGCTTTCATGTGACCACAAATGGCTCTTGTTCTCCGACCGGGAACCCTATTTCAAGTAAAGAATGTGTAAACCAATGCCATAGCCTTAACACATCGCAATAGGAGCTGTAGTTAGCTCGAAAGGTAGTTGAGTGGATAGGCCTAGGCATTTAAGGGGGGTAGTCGTTCACTCGTCTTTCTGGGCTTTTGCTTTCCCTTGTTCAGAAGAAACTGATCGATTGAGATAACATTTCCACCAGATGCCAGCAAGAGGAAGACAGAAGCAGGAGTCCCCCAGGATTCGTCTGATTGTTCTACAATCAGAAACATACCAGGGCGAAATGTGAGTTCATCGCCGAATTCGGAGTAGTTCAAATCAAGGAGTTCAAGATATGCGGATTAAGCGAGTTCAGCCGTGGGCAAAAAGAATGAAATGCTCGTACACAAACAAGCCAAGGGATGAACTTCATTCTGGTGTCATAGAATAAGGTTTTCATAAATGAGATTCGGTAACTAAAACAAGGAAGAGCTATTAGCTTGTCGGCGTAACGAAAGAACTTTCGGGCTTTAACTAAAAGTTTCCATACTTAGAGAAGGATTTGCTGCTTTTCTTTTTCAGTCTACTTTGACTGTCCATACTAAGAACCCTTCCCTGTATGGAGCCACCTACCAGAAGACGGCCGAGATGCCTCAGGTTTAGTGAGGATAGGGAGAGGTATTAAGCGTTTAGAGACTAATTATAAGATAAGAGGAATTAGCTCCCATCAATCTTCAATCTATGGTTGCTCTTTCTCTCTCCCAAGATTTTTTTCTCTTCCATCATATTACAGAAAATAGGGTGACTTTTCGAGGGAAGAATAAATAGCCGAGTAAGCAACCAAGGCGATAGGGCGATATGGATAGGATCGGGGAAGCTCAACCATCAACAAAAAGGATCTATATTACCTTTTACTATTAAATAACAACAATAACAGAACTATAAGTATAAGGGGCTGGACTCTAGAATAGTGTTTAAGCCGTGCCGGCACTAATTCCTAAACTAGCTCGGTCTCATATGTGTTTGACCTTTTTTAAATAGACCGGACTGACAGATGGCGCAAAGCTCTCTCTTTAGCTTGCATAGATACACATAACATAGCAGAGAAAGGAATGTGTATCAACGAATAAACAGAATCTAAAAAGATTACGCGATTGATCTCAAAGATAATGATCAGACAGGCAAGTCTAGCTCAAAAGCTGGATCCATGTTTTTGGTAGCTGAGATTGGATTGCCACATGCGGTACAAGAGCTTAGACGAGGTCTGCTTGGAGTCCCGGTTGTCCTGGTTAGCCCAGGCGAGATTTTTCCTTTATTCAACCAACCTAGCATGGTGCCCGCGTTTGAATACTTTTCGTTTTGCTAGAAGGTTGAGGAGTGGAAAGAGATCTATTGATGACGGGCTAGCCTCTCCATCGCCAAGAGGGTGTTATTGTAAGAACTTGCTTTAAGCGACGTTATCTCCTATTGTGCTAGACCCCGGTCCTGCCTACGCTTCAGATCGCCTATAGCTTTTAGACAGAAAGCGCTACTGCACCCTATATTTCGAAGAAAGTTTGAAGCCCCTTACGGATGATGCTTACCAATCGAGCTGGCAAACTTTCACTAGAATCAGGATGAGTCTTTCTAAAAATTCTCATCAGGTCTCCATCCTTACAAGACATTGAATCAATGGTGAATTAAGGTAAAGTCGTTCGACCGAAGGGCTGCATTTTGAAAATAAAAGGTGCAGTAAAGAAAATCATACAATTGAAAGATGAGAGAGAGCTATTTCATTTAAGCGCTAAAAGCTAAGAAGAAAACTAAGATAAACCTATTCCTCTATCTACTAGCTCCAGGGTAAGATAAAGAGTTACGTAGAGAATTGAATCTTCAACTGATGAGGCAAAGCCTTAGAATGAAGTAAGGGACTTTTTAGTTACCGATGTTAACCATCTTTCTGATCTCCAAAGTCTTCAATCAAGCCCGTAAGCAGAGAGATTTCTCTTGTGTTACGAAAGCCCGTAAGCAGTATATTAAGTCCAGCAGTATTTCCTTCGTCTCTTTATTGACTGATAAAGGTCTCAGTAAGAAGTTCGAAATCAGTCTGACTTCCTTCGTGATCAATAGCCAGAATCTCAATCCGAGGAAAAGCCATAGGCTCTGACCTCTCTTCCGAATCCCGTATCTTCCCCTTTCGCCTCCGCTCCTGGTGAATCTATTCTATGCCTATGGCTCACTTAAGTCCTATAGAGGAAATAGAAGACTTAGAGCGGAGAAAAGTCATTCTACAAGCAATCCTGAGATTGATAAGTTCGAAAGGAAATTCTTGCTATTGGTCTTGTTACCCGGAGAAGAAAGCTACAACTCACTCTCTTTAGTTAGACGGGATCTAGTTAGGAAAGCAGGTAATCATATCTTTAGCTTCCTCGATCTAAGTCTTGTTACGCCTTATGAGTTGAGAAGCCGTAAAGAAGGCAGAGATGAAGACTTCTATTTAGGGTGAGCACTAAGAAGTCAGAATAATAGTTTTAGAAGCGGGACTGAAGTCATTCAATTTAGTTACAAGTCAGGGTTGATGTATTTAGAGCTGTAAAGAAGTCTTGAGATTTTGATTTACTTTAAAACTTACCTTGATTCAGACCGGGCAGTTTGAAAGAATCAATGCCTATCTGGCTTTTACTTTCCACTCCTGCTTCAAGAGATATGGTAGGCCTGGAAATATGAACCCGAGCTAGTAGTATTAGAATACAATTCCGTCCGGGATAGATATTGAAAGTTAGAAGTTTCTCTTTAGTTACAAGCCTGTCCGGAAGATAGTTTAGGTACCAGCCCTTCCTTGAGATTCCTCCATCTAGCTCTGCATGCCCTCAAGAGGGGCAGAGGGTAAGATAGGCAGAAGATTCATCTTTCTATTGACTTACACGTCCGTACTGTGATTGAGAATGCCTGGGAAGTCAGGAAGAAAGTAGTCAGATTTGTTTGCAAGGGGTAATAGAAAATGACTCATTTTGCTGAGATTAGTCTTTCTCTTTAGTGTTGCCATCCCTTCCTTTACAGATCGGGGAGTCAAGTCAGTAAGAACCCGAACAATCAGTCTATTTAGTTACAAGGCCTTAAGCCTAAGAGAACAGCTAGTCAGTCAGAAAAGCAGTTTCCGAAGTTGACCTCTTTGAGGCAGTTAGAATAGTAGATTTTTTAGATGTTGCATTCCCGTCTGGAATAAAGCTCGTAGTAGGATTTAGTGCAAATGCAAGGGCAGAAATAGCATTGTAAGAAGAAAACCACTCGAAGGCCAAATCCTAGCTCTGATCAGGGGTAAGTGATACACTATAGAATCGAAATCCTTTCGCGCAGTCTGATCTGACTCTATAGAGCTGACTGAGGTGATGAAGTAGGCTCAACCCGCCGGTCCGATAATTTATTTAACCTCCTTCTGCTTCAAAGGTAGGAAAAGCAGCCTCTAGCGGCAAAGAGAACAACCAAGTTCCCCTACTCCGTTAAGGAAGACAAAGTCCGCAGTCCGGAGTAAGATTGCATATGAAATAGAGGGTTTCAACTCCGGAAGAAGCGGAAATCCCTCCAATCAAAGAATGGGCCGTAGATACGAAGTTAGGGAGAGGGTTAGTTCCTGAGTTTATATTTAGTTGCGAGTCTCGAACTTATAAGTCTAAAGCTAGGCCCGGGAAGTTTGGTACTACGTAGTCACGTCTCTTCTCTTACCCAACCGGGGATGAATTCAATATTCTTCCCAGATCTTCTCCTTGATTCGCTCGCTAAGTGATCTTTAGGCGCTTCAAGGTCCTCAATTACGTAGCCCTTATCTTCAGGGGTTTTAACTGAAGAAAGAAGATGCCTTCTCAGGCTCTTTAGCGCCCAACTTCAAAAAATATAGCCATTTTGCTCTTACCATTAATGAACCGGGGGGTAGGCATAAAGAGTTCACATGTGTTAGGAAAGAACGAGCTTCCTCTAGCTAAAGACCTGACAGCGGACGGGTGCGTAGTTAGTCTTTCTCTTCCTCCGTTTCTTCCGTAGAATTAGAAGCAGGAGAGATTAGTAAATGAGTAGGTGCCTTTTATTGGTAGGGCATTGGTTTGTATGTGTATAGGTAGGTATGTATGGGATACGTAGTAAAACTCTACTTTGTAGACCGGAAGCAAGGAAATAACATAGAATCCGCTCCGAAGGAGGGAAATGTATTTTACCACGCCTCACATCCTATATTTGTTTGTGTAACGACCAGTGAAAGAACAGCCGGAGATTAGAGCATTGCTAACTCAGAAGCTGCAATGAACTCAGCATCCGGAAAGAACTACGAACTCATCAGTAGCAGTTGAAGAGATTATGATCTTTTATCCGATAACATCTCTGTAGTATCTTCCCGTCTGTGACTATTCCCATAGTTCCTTGTAGTCAGTCTTGACTCCCCGATGGGAAAGGTTGTTATAAACCCATTCCTCTTCTTATTCGACCTCAGCTGTGCCAGGTATAGTTAGGTAGGAGTTATATTTAGTGTGCCGGGCATCGAATCCTTGATCAGCGAAGTGAGCCTCTGAAGGCAGTTAGAAAGAAAGAAGCAACTAAGGTTAAAATTCCTATCTTTTCTCGGACCTCGGGGATTAATACGCAATATTGACTTAGGAAATCCGGACAGAGGGAAGAGTGTTACACTAAAGAAAACAGAAAGTAAATCCTCCTCAAGAGAGCTGAGAGACAGGATTCTTTCCCTTTCCCACGTTGCCCACTTCTCTATCCTGCACGGCAAGAGGAAGCTAGAATTCATGCCTTTTTCCGCCTTATCTCTCCTGGCTTCGCCCCTATTCAACTTAGGGAAGAAAGCTACTTCTCATGATATTGTGTTACACGCCGTGCAGAGCTTCTTCTTCCTTTATGGAGACAGGGCAAGAGCCCATACTTGGAGCACGAATTCATACGTAAGAAGCCCAGTTGGATCACTAATTCGTAGATGGACAACCTCTAGAAAGGATCTCCCTCGAAAGGCGAATGAATACCATTGTTGCTAGGCTCTGTTCTCTTGAATAGGTAGGCTCAGTACGCTAAGGAAGCTTGGTCTGCTTAGGGCTCATAGGAGGTAGGACAGAGAATATAATTTCGCCGGCGAGATGAGTCTGGGAAAGCCTGACGGGCCGGGTTGACTACGAAAGGAGTGGCGCCTGACCCTGAGATGTGGATCATCCATCTCTTTTAGATCTTTCACCGCGTCGCTGAGATTCAATGATTCCATCATAGGCCCCTTCTCTACAGCCTAGAGATCCTATAAGCTTTCGGGGCTCTGTAGAGATGGGAGCGGATTCAGTGGCTCAAGTGGTTCATCCGGCTATTCAAGAAGGGATATTCTAAGAGGAAAGTACGCTATTCGTTGGTGAGGGATCTATGGTAGCTCGTGTATCTCTTAGCATCGATGGCAGGCCTACTTTTTACAGCTTGAGACTTCCTTTGAAAAGTTGGAATCCAGGAATCGTGGACTAGAGCCCTTATTCTAGGTCGATGTGCCACCAATACATTCTACCTTTGAAATCTGGCTTTACCCGGGCCGCTTCTCGACCGAGACCCCTTCGATGGATGTCACCGTGCTTGTCTCTTCTCAACTGGATTTTGCTTCTATTTAAGACTTATTGAATATTGAATCTAACTACTAGCATCGGCCCCTTCCACTCGGCAAAGACCCCTCTTTTGTTCGAGCAAAGGACGCCTAACCTGAAAGAGGCTCGGCGAGACCTCGATGCAAAAGAGCTAGATCAGTAGTTTATCTGGGACGAATTCCTACTTACTTTTCTTAGTAATGGTAACGAAGGTATGCCAAGGGAAGCTCGGGCCAACCTATGTCTCAGTAGCTGCCCGAGAAAGGACCACTCAATCCAGACAGGTTCTCACAACTGCCTTTCAAACAGGACCCCGAGAGGCAAGCCATGGAAGTACCGCTAGGTAGGGAGCGAGCTCCTACTTCATTGGATGTCTGATCAAAATGGGGGCTCCCAACTGAGATTCATGACGAGAAGAGAGGACCCGACGTCACAACCCGTGTCGAGCCTATGAAAGAGTATGCCCGAGTGGAACTGATAAGATCAAAAGACCCGACAGAGCAGGAAGTGAGCAAGTGCAGTTGACTACAGAACCTGCCCCGTCTATCTCATCGAGATCTATAGGATGACACCTGACCCCTAAACGGATTAAGATCAGCTTCGACCAAACCTAGGGTCTACTACCGGTTCTTTACAAGGGCCGGGCACACTATGAAAGTGGTACGTGAGTCGGAGTTTGAAGCGGGTTGCAAGGTAGCTGGGGAAAGGTAGGATAATACGGAATTTCTTTTTCAAAGCTGGAATGTCTCAAACTAGGTGCAGGCCAATTGACCAATGCTTGGGGGACCCCCTTTCCCATTTACTCCGCCCTGAATAGAAGCCTGTAGCGCCTCTCTCAGATAATCAATCTCTACAACGGGAATGAAGGAAGGGTTGATCTAGGCTTGTCCCATGCTCCGGCATCCCCACGGACCAGATGCCGAAATCCAAATTGACCCTTTCCGAGGGACAAAACAAAAAAAAAAAAATTACTTGAGCCGGGAGGTAGCCAACCAATTACAAGGATTATTGGCTTGAGGGTCAAAGCAGGTCTGCTACTTTCTTTTTTGCCGGTAATAGGTCGAAACCTCATTGCTGTACCATCTTGTCTAGTGAGAAGCAGTTTCGAGTCGCCTACATAACCAATCATCATCACTCAAAGTAAACAAGAAGAAACGAAATGATTGGTATCAGACCTTTTGTAGTTCATTCGGCCATTTTTATTGTCTCAGTTCCTTAAAAAGAGGATGAATCATCCCCAAAAAGTACATCTGAGTCCGTCCTCTCCCACCAGTCCCTTCTTTACTCCACTCTTGTTTGACTTTTAGGGTTAGGGGGGGCCCCTTATCCCGTCCCGGTTGAGTACTTATCTCTTCTCTTAAAGCTCTTTCTGGGCCTTTGAACTTTCTTTTTGATTCTCTTCTATGAAAGAGAAGAAACTTAGTAAGAAGAGAAGCAAATCAAAGCCTTCTATCCACTTTTCCATCCATTGTAGATGAGGGAAAACCGGTAGAATATAGAAGAGACCATAGAACAAAAAAGGAACAATAGCGAGTTTAGTGGTATTGTGATCCAAAAGGCGATGCTGTATGGATCCAACACAATCCCCTCCTATCACTTCATCCGGCAGATATGGATAGGGGACCACCCCTTGGGGTGGATTAGCCGGGCCAGCTTCCTAACCCTTGTTCTATTGGTTTGGCGGTTGCTACCAAGACGATTTCTTTATGCCCATCAAAGGACCTCGAGATGCTAATCCACGAAAAACGATACGAGAAATTCGAAAGAACTCATATACGGAACGAGGGCGACCCGTGGAAATACATCGGTTTCTGACTCGTGCAAAGGAACTATTTCTTGGCAACTTGGACAACTTATAACGAAGTTTGTCCCGCATATCACTAGGAAGATCCGAATCTTTACAAAAGGCTTTATAAAGCTTTCGTCTCAATTCATATTTAGTCGCGAGCAATCTACGTTTGTGATCTCGTATATTTCGCTTCTCCGACACGAATCTCTTACTCAGAATCTCCCTCATCTTTTTACAAAAAGCCCACTTATTATTACCCAATTCATTAGAAGCTGCTCATCTGGTCCTTACTTTATTTCCCCTACCTTCCGTAGGCATGTTCGGGGAGTAGCCTGATTGATAAAGTATCAACTTGTGTTGTGTGGGCCTCTTTAATCCCGTTAACGATTCGAGGTTGACGCGGGATTAAAGATGGTTAGGATAGTCTTGGGACCATTATTATGAAGCTCCATACGAAGTCCTTCCAAGAAAGCTATTTCTTTCTCGTCCTTTTCCACCACTGGCTCTTCCGCCAGTTTGTCCAGCAGTTCCCGCCGTTCGTCCAAGAAGTCGTCAAAGACTTCGTTAGGTTTGTAGGGGGCCTGGCCGGCCAAGTAAGGGTGCTCAGAAAGCACGTTATTAAAAACACGGAAACACTCATGTTTCTGCTCCCGGATCCGGAGATCTCGGTTTTCAAACTCAAGAAGGGAGTTATAATCCCTCTGAGAGGAAACATGATCTAGCTCATGTCTTATTTGAGCCCAATAGTCTCCCCTTGCCTTATCCAGCAAATAGGGGCTATTGTCCTGCTCGAGCCGTACAATGCGAAATCGCATTGACGATTCCAAGCTTTCATTTCGCACAACAGACCCTTGATGGGACGGCCCTTCTCCTGGAGAAGGAGGAATTACATTATCCCCCGTCTCGGAGGGCGAGCCCGTCTGTGTGGAATTGGTTGGCGTCGGCTGGTTCACGCTGGACGCCGAACCATCCCCCTGTCCTAGGATGGAGGTCCAGCCCGAGTTGCCTCCAGACGAACCCGAACCCAGGATGGAGGTCCAGCCTGAGTTGGCCCCAGAATACGCCCCATCCCCCGAAACCATATAAAGGATTACACCTCCTTCGTTCGAAACTACTGGACAAAAAAGAAAAAGAGACCATAGTAACTTTGTATAACTCCTAAAATAACCAAGATACAGGGTGATCAGAAAAAGGAGGCACGTATCGATAACCAAGACGAGTCCCCTTCCATAACGTCTAGTTAATGAGACCCTACAAAAACCCAGGAGCACACAACAAAAAAACAAGACTATCCCATAAAGGGGGAGATTCATTAGACCGCAGCTTTGTTCTGATCCAAATTCTATAAACCGTCCGACAAAAGCACCAACTACTAAACTAAAAACTTTTTTTAGTGGATTACCAGACATGACAGATACCGTTAAAAACTAACTCTGCTCCCAACCAAAAAGGGGAGACTTGTTTGTTGTCAATCGCTGGTTGGGTTTACCAACCAAGAAAGAATTGGGAAAGACAAGATGCACAAAGGAAACTGGAAAGCGGAGCCATTTCCACTACCCGCTCTAATAGAAAGACCTAGCGAAGTGAATGACTTGATTGTACTGTACTAGATAGACCATCCTCCTTTCTATACGCTATTTTGGATCCAATCTCGCACTTGACACGCAAAACAATAAAAAGCAGTCTATCTTCACAGAGAAACAAGCAAGTAAACTACCTTTCCTAAGCCTAAGTTTACCCGGTAGCTCCGTTCACTGCTACGTTCCTAGCTCCAGTTTTAAGCTACGAACTCATAACTACTAGCTCTCTTAAGACATAAACTCATTCATAAGGATTATTATTTAGAATTGGTCTAGAATAGGCCCTCCATAAGCCTATTATTATCTGACTCCCCTTTAACTCAACAACAGAAACAGCCTTGCCTTACTTGGCTAGAAGTACAAGAAGGTGCGTAGCTTGTTAGGAATTAGCTGGATTAGAGATGAGAAGACTTATTAGTAGTTCTATTACATAACTCGGGCGTACCTGCTTGCTTACCCGCTCACTCGAACAAGAACTCCAGCTTGGCCCACGCCCACTTCTGGCTTTGGCCAATATCCTTGATCAATGGACGCTTAGCTAGTTCCTACTTTGGATAGGTACTACTTCCACGAAAGCAGGATTGCAACTACTGATGTCATTCTTAGACGTTCATCACCCTCGCGGAACTCAATCACTGATAACTACGTTTTGTTGGTCTTAGCAGCTGCAGCTTTTTCAAAAGAAAAATAGGAAAGAAAATCTCGTATGTAGAATCAGACGATTTTCATCTTGTTTGTCTTTTCTTTTGTCTCGATCTCAGGGGGTGGGATCCCTCCTAAAAGACTGAATTGACCTCGAGCCTGTCCTACGTATTCTTCTTTTCCCGTTCCTGGGGGGTAGTACTGGGGGTGGGAGTCCACAAGACCCTACTAAAAAAAACCCATGGGAACCCCCGGATTTGGATTAACTAATTTCTATTTCTTGGTGAGATGGTTTTCCATAAATCGATATGAATGGAGGATGCCTAGCTAGTAGTAAAGTCGTCCGCGCATCTTTCTCCCTTCCTTATCCTTAGCCTTTCACACTAAGCTCTTCAATCCTTAGCGCAAGCACTAAGTAAGTAAATTAATTACCTTATGGTTAACTTAACAATTGGGATACGGGTTTCACCGTACTTATAATCCATCTTTCATTATATGCTAATTTTAGTCTATTAGTTCATAGCGAAGCTCAGCTGGAAGGACAGTCTAACATACACAGTATGTAGGGCTTATACACACCTTTAGTAGTTCCCTCAAAAACCCCTGTCTTCTGCCTACCAATGGGGGAGAGAGCTTGTTGGACGGATAGAGTTAATGCGGGAATGGGATACTAATTAAAAAAAAAGCCAGAAACCGGAGCCTGTGGTTGATATAAGAAACTTTATTTGGGAGGCAGTGTCTACAAGTCATAGAGTGACGGCTAATAAGCTAAGTAAGTATACTAAGACTAGCGGAGCTCGGCTGCTGAGGATAGACTAAAGGAATCGTTTTCGTGTGAACAGGATTCATTCCCAAACCCCCTGTTTTGCCTACCGACCTTTTTCTTTCTAGCCCTTCCACGCTTACCAACGCCTGCATTCCTTTGATTTCTTGTTATAGTCCTTAGACCGACCATATTCCTTTGTCTTTGCACCGGATCGACTATCAGTCTTGTTTGCTATAGCTTGAATCCGTGATTGACCTATATCTAATAATTTGTTTGCTAGCTTGACTCCATAACTAGTAGAAGGAAGCGATGATCGGTCTATCCCATTAAGCGTAATCCCGTTAGCCAATGAAAGGACTCCTTTTCTTGGACTGTGAGCGAGGACACAGAGCTAAGCGAGAGACGAGAAATGCGATAAAACTGCTTCTGCTAACAGTCCTCTCTTTTCTGTATCGGTCGGCATCTTCTTTCTCAACCAGTCGGCACTTACTGGATGGTCTCCCTTTTGTAAAGGAGTTTGGACTTTACAATGTTCTTACGGGGTAGTTTCCCGCTGCATCGGCAGGTCAAAGATCACCCCTAAATTTTTTCAAAAGCTGCGGTTGGCATGGCTGTGTGAGGTGCTCGTCGATCTCTCCGAACCGGTATACCCAAAGCCACTGACCAATCCCTGAGGGAGACGTCGAAACAACATCCTCAAATCATCCAATGTCACCAGCTGAGAATGTGGATCAGTCATCAATAAGTAAGGGACAGAGATAGAGAGGGAGGGGCGGTAAGCATCTTCAATAGCTAATCATAAATCAAATTCAGCACCTGGAAAAGCTACTGAAAGACAATCATCGAGCCATCGTCCAACCTGTGAGCTGAATCAAAAGTGGATATTTCATCAAAAAAATGAGGGCTTCCTTTCAAGATCTGACCCAGCCCTTCAAAAGGAGCAATGCGTAGTCACATCTGTTGGATCAACCTCCGACTTGAAAGACTTGGATGGCGTGCCCGCCTGTTTGTCGCACTACTCGATGGTCTGTATCTATTGACATAGATAGGTGTAGTGTCCCGAGGGCGTGACATCTGCTCGAAGTGGTCTTTTTGCGAAAGGGCAATCCCAATGCCCCATAAAAGAGCTTAAGCTTTCGCTGTCGTTACAAACCAGTGGGCGAGATAAGAAACTTACTAGCCATATACACCAAACAAGCTAGCCACAGCAAGACCTACAGCTTTATGCGCAGAGGAAAACCAGTGAAAGCGGAGATATAGGCTATGAAACGAGGTAACGATTGAACAGGAATCTCCAACTCCATAATCATCTATAAATTTTTTTTAGCAGCCTGTCAAAAGCGTTTCTAAAGCGGTCTCCCGAGAATACGTTCGATTTGGTGCCTTATATAATATAGTATGAAATAAACTAATTTTTTGGGAGAACAGATGGAATCAACTCTCATCAGGGAAGTACTCAGGTTCCAATCCTGGGGGATCTCAATGGTGTTTATTGGCAGTCCCGGTATAGAACTTGTCGAGATGTTGAAGTCAACCCTAAGTTGCCCAACGCCTTGCGCGGGGCGTTGTCGGCCGGTTGCCTGTATCAACGTAAGATCCTCCCTACCCGACTGCCCGATAACATCCACGTACTTATACGCAAAGCTGCACTTCCCGCGCTATTCCGTGGTTCAGTAAGAGAAGGCGATCCCTTCTCAATACCTTACCGGGGGATTTCCCCTTGAAGTTGAAGAGGATTCATGCCTCGAATGCGCTCTTTTCATAGTATAAGATATCCACACACAGAGACTAGGCTACACATGAAAAGGAAAGGGCTTACCACGAGAAGAGAGAAGCTACTCCAACTGGAAATGAATAGACTGGAACTGGATCGCTTGTTGTAGAAGGAATGTCACTGGCTAGAAAGGATAAGGAATAAACCGCCATCGAATACCTATAACCACTCCGCTTTTCAGCCCCCTTTTTTCACTGACAGGAACCGCATTCGATCGTATGGACGTCTGAACCCTACCTATTGGATCGACCTACTAAAGGAATTAGAGACAGAAGCAAGGCCTTAAAAATCTAAGGCAGAAGAAAGGGATAGAGATTCATCTGTAACGTATTACCTACTCTCCAACTACAACTCCAACCGCAGGGAATAGCGTAAGATAGAGAAAGACTGCTACTCTATATCCTCTAATAAATGTAAACCCTGAGAATAGGGCTATCTATTAATAGCTACTTGCCAATTCATTTGAAATGGGCCTTGCCTGAGTTACTCATACCTAAGGCCTAGGAAGGAAAGGCATGAAGTAAGTTCTCTACCTCTCGGGCGATCTTCTCGCAAAACAAGAGTCTCTGGGCACATGGAGGGGAAGCTGTAATAAGAGCAGCAGGAAGCTCTAGGAAATATCATCGAACTCATTGGATTGGTATCTGGATTTGATGAGGGTTGAAATTGAAGTAGGTTCAAAAAAGCTATAATACCGGACTCGTGAAGGTTGCCATTAGTCGGGAATGAGCGAGAAGAGAAGGCTGAAAGCCTAGAAGTCAAAGCTTTCTTCCGGAATCCGCTTTTCAAGTCAATTGAGCACGCAAGAAGCAAGAAGCTGTCCAGAGTAGAGTTAGGGGGGGGGGCGAAGTTAGTCCAGTTACAGGTTACAGGTAAGCTCATGAATGCCTTATTAGAGGAATACCTCTTTCAAGCTTTCAAGTGAGTGAAGTTAGCTGGGGGTATAATCAAATTCCTATTGCTCCAGGATTTGAAAGGCTTTTTTAGTTGTAAATAGCAAAAAACAATGTCATTCCTAAAGAAAGAGAAATGCTCCTTTGGAAGACGGAAATCCTATTCCGGATGGGCGAAAGAGAGAAGAGGGTTTGTTTGGCCCCGTATCCCCAAACTCTCATTCAAAGGCGTAAATGGATTTCTCATACATAATAAGCTCGAGGTGGGTTAGTTATCAGGATATCCTGAGTAGTTTATCCCCATTCTCTGAGCCTTTCGGATATCCTCCCTAGCGGGACTGAAGTCATTCAATTTAGTTACAAGTCAGGGTAGCACGATCCATCTCCCTCCAGAGAGTGAGTAACAGGTGGAAGGACTTTTGATAGCAGGTAGGGTAAACGGATATGGATGATAGTTGGGATCCCAGGTAGGAGAGCCAGCCAATTCAATTAGAGCTACTGTAATTGGATTTCTTGTTTAGTTTAGCTTTTGTGTAAATAAGTCCTCCATTATTAAGGGTCAAAGGGGAAACAAAGTCTGGGGGGAAGTAAATTATCCTGGGAGTGTATAAGGCTAAGAAGGATATATACCTTTAGTTTTGAGAGCTTGAAGTTTTAAGATTACTCTTCCTACCCTGTCTAAGGTGTGTAGGATTTCTCCCAAGCAAGAGTAGGATGCCTCCCCCAGTTCTTGTTCACCTGATAGTCTACTCGTCTCAGTAGTTGTTCTACGAGAGCCATATGAGTAGTGAATAGTTTCCTTCTTGGTAGAAGGCGACAGAGGCGAGACTTGAGAGGGTGGGTAAAGTTATATTCTATTTTAAGCCAAAGGGATAAGTAAGGGGCTAGATATAAGGCACTAATAGCTAGATTTCTTTCCATGTCTTAGTAATCTTTACCGGGAAGGTCTAACTAGATAACTTTTCCTGAGGTTTTAGTTGCAGTGAATGGAGATTTCTTCTTTAAGGGAGCAGTTCCAGAAGTTGCACTTTCTTTCGATGTTGGTCCAGGCCCCCTATCAATTGGCATTGAAGTAGGCAAGGCCAGTCCATCTGTTAAGTCAGCTGGTTCTAGGTCACTAGTGTATAAGATGTCTTTCTCGTACTAAGCCCTAAAAGTGCTTCCGCCTTACCTGGAGTTGAAGTTACCTTGGAGGCCTTTGAGTTCCAGTCTCAGTGGTGGTCTTCCCTATATGTACAGGGGAGTAGTTAGTTGCGAGTGTCAGAAAAAAGTGCTTTGATCCAGCCGAGCCTGTTCCATCAAGTGATTTTAGGCAAACTGATTCTAGGGCTCACGAGAAGATATCCCTCCTAAGGGATATAGCTTTTCTTCCGGAAGTATGAGTTTATTAATTCCATTTTTCTGCTATTCCCATTGAAGCAGTAGTTTAAGTAGTGGCATTCCCAATATCAATATTTGTAGAAGTGCTCCTAATGGCCATTGCTAAGTCCGCAAGTAAGCCAGTTATAGATTTCTTTCCAAGCTAGGGATCTAGTTCCAAGGGAGGGCTAGATCAAGCGCATCTAGTGTTGGAGAAAAAAAGGGCATCCAACCAATGCTTCTGCTATGGAAAAAGGTTAAGCCACTACAATAGCAGTGGGAGGATTTCTCCCAGGGAATTCTGTCACATCCCTATAGCCAGAGTTAGTCGTTGGAGTTTTTTTGCCCTTTCCCTTTATAGACAATGAAAGTGTCCCTTCATCTCTACTAGTCCTTCCTTGTTATTGCCGTAGCAGTCCCGCTAACGGTAGTCCCTGCCCCTAGAGAGTCAGTTTCAATTGTAGTTGCTTTTGCCCTTGCTTGAACTAGCTAACTTTATCCTCCAATGGATAAAATCCCGCTTTATAATTATAACTAGATGGTTATACTGCTTCTAAAGAAAGAGAAGAGAACTGGGTAAAGGAATCGTATTCCCTACCAGGGAGAAGCTAAAGTCCAAAACGAATCCTCTCCTTGTCAAGCAGAAAATCCCTAGCCATAGCTTTCACTGTCTTACTCGCTGGCAACTGCCACTGCAAGCAGGGGGCTTCAGGGATTACCTCAGCTCAGTGGAAAGCGAAGGGTCAAATCCTGGAGAAGGCGAAGGAATGGAACTGCTTATCTCGGAAAATTAAGAGAAACTTTACTGACTAGCTTGCCTAGGATTAGGATCCCTATTTACCCAAGAGACTTAAAGGCTTGAAAGTCAAGACACTGCGCTTACCCTAGGAAATCAATACCTCACTAAACATTATAAATAAAACTGCCTTGCACAAACTCCTGACCACTCTTATATCCTTAATAGGGGATTCGCTTACACAAGGAAAGCCTTGCTTCTTTGCTCGTAATGGAAGTAACTCCCATGATTAATTGATAGAAGAGACCAGAAAGGGGTGATAATAGAGTCGTGGACTGGGATCCGGATCTAAGAGTTCTCCTTCCTTGTGGCTAGCTTCCTTCAGCTGCAATAACTATCTCATCTCTACCTCTTTCTGACTTCAAGTACCGATTTTCTATCAAAGGAACCTTTCCAGAAGTGCCCTTGGTTTGGTCCAGTCTGCATTCTTCGCTTAGTGTCCATTTTTTTTTATGATAGAGTTAGGCTCTTCGTAAGATAGCCAAGGGTAACTTTCCTATCAATCAAGTAAAGGAGATCAAAGTTCACTCTAATAAATCGATCTGAATCAGCTTAGCCAAAGAAAGGCTGACCGAGGGGTAGCAGAGACCCATAAGAGACTGCTATTATCAAGATCTAGCGTAGATACATTAGAGCTCTGATTCGATAGTCGGAAGTATCAATTGTTGGGAGAGGTAAGGAGAATTGGGTATAGCCTTCCGGGTTGGCTCCCACGTAACCCCTTCATCAAGGGGGATCCGTGAAACCCAAGGTAGGTACCTCCCCACCAACTGGGGCAGCGTTTCCGCCACCCGGTTGACGGCTTGGACCACCTTTTCTGGATCGCGAGACAATGGAAGCAAAGGTTGAGAAATCCATTCGTTTAGCTAATAAGAAAATCTTAGTTAGATAAATTAAAGAGGGACAACAAAATCTTGACTAGCATATCTGCCTCATCATCCTTCTAATACATCTGACGACGGATAAAAAATTGGATTGGATAATACGAGGGAAACCAGACCGGGTCAAAGAGACCGGAACTGGTAAGCGATCGTGAGGTCGCCGATCACCTCCATAGGCAATCTGAAGAGAGCTTGCACATTGCTTCAGATACAAAGCAAGGAACAAACCCCCGACTTCCTATACAAACGCTTAACAGCCTTCGCATACAAGTAGACGGCTATGCACGACTCCTTGGTAAGACTATCCCTGTCGGGTTCGCTTTACATTCTGTCTGTGCGCTAAGCTCAGTCTTGCTGCTTGCTTCTTTTCCTACTGCTAGTGTTTCATTTCCTGTCCTGATTGATTAAGGGCTTTTCTAGACCTCATTAGGGGAGGGATGGATACGGAGTGACAGCTGCTACAGCTAAATAGTAAATTTCATCTGGGGTGGTTTTAGCTCTCCCGATTTCATACAAGCCTCCGCGAGAAAGAACTCCGATGGAGAGCGAAGCGAGAGCTTACTAGTAGCTGATGGTCCGAGGAGGGAATTAAGGGGTCACAAACGGAAGCAATAAAAATTCTTAATGTTGCCCTAGGCATTACTACTAATGGGCTTGACTCAAGCTATAGGATTTCAGTCTTTAGTTACACTGAAAAGTAAGGAAACAGAAGAGAAGGAATATTAAGTCTTAACTAAGCTCTCAAACCTCTCGCAGCAACTGCGGGCTCCGCTTACCTTTATTCTTATTCTTCTTTGTCTCCATCTTTGGAAGTCCTCTAAGTGGGTGATCATGCGTCTTTCCCTTGAAGTTGGTGTAATAGCATTCATGCTCTCCGTTCGCATTCCTTCTATCAGGCCAAGCCTAACAAGCCTTGGAAGTCGGCTAAGGCGCAATGCTCCCTATTCCGTGCTAGCTTTTGGGTCTGCTAGCGCTTCGATGCTTTCGATTCTTCTGTCCTAGGCTATTTCGTACGTGTAAGCTTTCGAAGTCGTATATCGAATGAGTGGATATCCGGATGTGGGACCATTCCCGATCGTCTTATTGGTATTGTGGTAAGAATTCGATTGATTTGGTCTCTATCTTTCGATCTTTGTCTTGCTTGTAGCGAGGCGAGGATAAGAGTTGTAGAAGCATTGGCTTTTTTCTTCTTTATTCTTTACCGCGTTGGCTTTCCATAAAATTGAAATGGATCAAAAGACTTAAAAAAGGCCAAAGCTGACTGAACCAAACCAACCTCAACTGATTGAACTCAAGCAATCGCGGCTACTTTCTCTTCCACTGCCTTCCCACGGACTTACTAAACCACCAACAACGGCAACAGAAAGAGCTTTTGCCGAGAAGAAAGAATAGGCAGCTGTTAGAGTAGCGGTAGATCGGAATAGGACTTGCTTTCTTTACAGAACAGATTCAAGTGCCATCCTCCAGGATTTAGCTGTTGTAGGGATATCCGAAGCTGTTATTGGACTCGCTTGGCTCGGCTGGTCTCACTGGAACTCAGGGTTGGAGGAAGAAGGGCTACTATAGACTAGAAGGGAGGCCTTCTCATACCCAGTTAACTGATTGAGGAGAGAAAAGGCACCGATCTGACTTATTTAGAAAGCTAGAACGGAGAGGGAACACCCGGTTAAATAATTATGGTTAGCTGGTACAGAATCCGTTGCTATTGTACTTGGCAAGTAAGCCCTAGAGCTCGAGATTGTAAGTTTCAGGTACTAGTTTTGCAGCAAGAGCTAGTCATTCCCCAGCGCTGTAGTAGCTTTAAAGGGGGAGGAAGTGCGAGGCGATATGAGAACCAGCTAATCAACTAATCCCTGTATCCTGCCTTGTAGGGCTAATTCTCCCCTAGAATCCATGGTTGACCAGTATATGCTCTACTAGCCTGTCAGCCCTTTGGCTACCCTCAGTCCCCTTTTCGATGCAGACATTCGACCTGACTGTCTTCCCGTTGCGTTGAAATTCCCCTGGTTTTATATTATAAAGCAAGGAGGATAAGAAGGTGATAACCCGCTAGCAAGTGCAAGTCAACCTCGTTCAAAGTCAGGAAGTATGGAAGGAGCAGAATAAGGTTAGGAAGCAAACCTGCTAGCAAGTCAGGTTAGATAGTTGGGATGAGATAAGTAGAGGAGTACATAAGGGATATTCGACAAAGGCTCTCAGTCCACCAGCTAATCCAGTATACCCTGTAATCCCAGGAGCTATAGATTTGAATTCCAATTCCCTCTTTTCAGCCCTCAGGATCAGGAGAGGAGATATTTCATTAGTAGTAAGCCGCTAGAGTCACCCCGAGTCAGTAAGTTGAGATAGAAGTGAGAAGTTGAAGTTTAAGTGAAAATTACTTCTCCGGACTTGATTGCAAGAACGGAATCACCAGCTTATCAATATCTGGAACGAAAGAAGACTTCTTCCTTTCGCCTTCCTTACTAGACTACTTAGACGAGACGAAGGAAATACCTAACTTACCGGTGTAGATAGCTGACTGAGTAAACGAGATTGCTGCTTAGGCTTCTTCCTTTTAGGCAGACGGGAGAAGAGGAACGGATTCCCTGGGTTTAGTAAGATCCGAGGCAGTCATAGCATAGCCTAAAGATCAGTTAGCTTCTAAAGGTCTGTCAACATACGGCATTTAGCCTGTGAAAGCCAGATCTGAGACAGATTCATTCTTGACTGCTTACTTGACTTTTTTCATGCGAAGATAGGATCCCGCTGAGAAAGGATAAGATTCTATTCAATCTTTGCCTACCTTTGAAGAGGAACTAGGGTTCGTCAGAAAGGAGGTAAAATAGCTATAAGAAGGCTAGTAATATGGATAAGAAGGACGAGGTTAACGCTAAGAGATAGATTCTACTGGTAAGTCTAACTAGATTGTAAGTCGTATAAGGGATAATATAATAGAATCGATTGATCTTGGGGCTTTAGATTCTATCTGACATGGTAAGGCGAGAGCTAAGAGTAAAAGAGCTTTCCCTATTAGACAGTCATCTACTAGAGGCCCGCCCAGGAAGTTAGTCAAAATAGAGAACCTAGAACGCCTTGGTAAATCAGACCCAGAGATCATGGCCTACAACGCCAGTCACCGAGGCACCTGGGACCCTCTCTATGATGGGGACAATGAAGAGTCCACTGGCTCTAACCACCAGCTGAACCCTACAGCCCCGGCAAATCAGCAACTTTCTAACGAGGCGGTTAGCCGTCAACTAGCTGAGATTTCCCGGATGCTAGCACAATTAACCTCGCAGGTAGCCATCGGAAATACCCTGGCTGCGCGCTCAAGGAACAAACCCTCCTTCTACCACCCGGGGACACAGATCCACAACCACAAAGCCAACCAAGAGTAGCAGATGCTAGACCTGTAGACCCAGTACCCCCCTCCAGTTCAGAATCAGCCCGCTGTTCCTGAACCTGTAGATCACTACGAGGAAGAGATCCGAAGAAAACCTCCTGCAGTACAGGCCGTGTCCTCGACTCCCACTCCCATGAATCAGATAGTGCCATACGCCCCACCATAGCCTCCGATCCTCTCATCCGTACCGAGCTAACTTGAGAGCTGGGTTAAGAGCAACTAAGAAAAAGGTAAATACTTAGAGTTGGGTAGGGATGGGACTAAAGAGACTATTTGTTTACAGCCCTCCGTCAAGTTGAATGCCTCTGTAAGCCCAGCCAGAAATCAAAAAAGAAAGTCTCTGAAGGAATACTAGCAACTCTGTCGCTTTGCTCGTTAGCGCTTTACTAATTTAAAGCAAAGGGCTTTATCAGCTGGATCCAGAACGAACGAATAGGAGATCTATCAGTACGCCATCCGCTCCATATCTATCGTAGTTTAGAAAGTAGTCCATCTCCTTAAAAAGCTTTACCACGGAAGGGTGTCCAGGCGAACGAATAGTTCCCTACGCTACGAGATTTCCCTATGGGGAAGCTCTATACGAGCGAGGGGATGAAATAACGATACTTAAAAGTTAAAAGATATTCCTTCTGCCTTGCCTTTAATTCTGCCTGACCTGACTGAGGATTTTTATGTTATCCCTAGTCCGGAGGTATAGTGCTTGGCTTTATCCAAGCTGTTTCTTTCGCTCCTGGCTTTAGTAGGTGAGCAAGCCTTAGAGTAAGCCAGTTTCATGCCAACGAGTGAGAGTTTCCCTCCATAGAAATAGAAAGAATAGCTTTCCCGGGAGAGCTAAAGAAAGAAGGATAAGAGATAGATTTGTTTTGATGGTTTTTGTATAATGATGGATTTCCTTCCTTTACAGTCAAGCTACTTCGTCCCTTTGAAGGGAGGATATACTTTTAAGTTTAGAGGGATACTCTAATTTTTCTTCCCCTATACTATATTCCTCTTCGTATTGCTCTCGAGCAGCTTTCGCTTCCAGCGAGTGCTAAGTCCGTCGATGCCGACCCAGATGAGTCAATATGAGGCCAGGGAGTAATAATGAGGGCTAACAGTAATAGCAGTTCCACCGGTAATACCTGGGATAGCAATAGCAGGTTCTGTTCTTGGGCAAGTTTCTTTGAAAAGCTGGTATGGGATGATAGTCGAGTCGATCTGGTATGACAGAAGTGTAACTGCCCCGCAGGCCCGGAGGGAACCAGTATTTCCTCGTAGCAATAGAATATTCATTCTTAATTAATCCCTAGGGAGAGTGAAGTTACTGTTGGGGCGAAGGAGAAGAAGAAGACTTTCAGGAAAAGGACTGACAGCTGCTCCGCTCCTTACTCTAACGAGTAAGCAATTTCATACCTCTCGCATGATTGTTTCAATGATGTATTCAATCAAGAAAGATACGCCGTAATAAGATAAGATCAGGTTACATGATTGGTCTGTGAAGGAACATCAAGAAAGAGGATCAGACTTGATCAGTTCAGGCTATGCGAGTCGTCTATCTTCACAACTGGAAATGCGCTCCGAAGGGCATTGCTTTATCCATTTAATCTAATATTTTATATGTTTAATTAATTCACATTGTGTTCTTCTGTGTAGCGCACGGTGTCTCGTGCCAAGTGAAAGGAAAGCTCCGCTTGCTCCAAACCATGAAATCAAAGAGAGTGCCCGGTCATCATCATTCCACTCCCTTCTTGGTCTACTTCGGTTACAACTTTTTCTAAGGTACGGTGCGATCAGACCAAGTGCGAGATTGGATCAAAAATAACGTATGAAAGGATTATGGTCTATCTAGTACAGTACGATCGATCAAGGAATTGCGTAAATAATAAAAATGCGGCTTGAGCGGCCACTTTTTCCCCGCCGTGCACAAGACTCAGGAATATAATTTGGCGGTATCGATAGGTATAGAAATGCTTTCTGAAGTTTCTCGTAGAAAGGCATGACGGAGTGATACGCTAACTAGAGAAATTTCATAAGAGAATAGTCAAGTCCATAGTCCATACGAGAGATGCAGGGTAGGTACGGCCGATAGCTAAATACGGGTGTAAATACTTTACTTCACTGCAGTCTAAATCCATCCCATCGGCCTTTCTATCTCCACAGCGCTGACCTGCACTTTCCACCTAGTTCACTGACCTCACGAGTCTGATTTGGCTCTCTATTGTCCACCAAGGAAACTCCACTGCGACTGAGCGATCTGACCTTCCTACTCGGTATGGAAGGACTCTTGACTGACTCAGAGACTCAGTCTTCTGACTTTATATGAGGAGGTGGTTGAATCAATAGCTATAGTAGACACGCTACGATCTTTCTTTTCTTAAGAAATTACGGCCCTTTCAAATTCTCTGCATCCACCGGAATAATAAATTTAGGAAAGGTCAGGTCAACAGGATCGTAACGTTCGCTTTCTCCAGCCTGGTTTGACCCACTTCCTTAGCTACCGAGCTCCCAATCAACCCCATTGAACTGACTGACTTGCTTAACGCGTCTGTCTGGAAAGCCAAAGACAAACATAGGTGCTTCCTATACCGAGCATTCATGAGTGCATATTGATATATCCTCCTCAATGCTATACTGCGCGCTTATCACTCTGTATTGCACGGCTTGCATTAGGTGATCTCTTTGACGGAACGGATAAAGGTATCTCCTTAGTTACGGACAGTTAGACCTCATCTACTGCGCCCCCCGGCTCTCGAATAGAATGACGTATGAGAGAAAGCTGCTCCTTCTTTTAGAGGGGTAACCCAACCCGCCTACCTAATAAATGGATAGGTGGGGAGAGGCTATTAGCCGGATCATGGTTGAAGCTTTCCGTCTATGGGTTGAGCTGTGAACTTCTTTTCACCGGTAATGAAGGAACGAAGTAACTCGACTGTAAGGAAAGGTTGACTTTTTTCTTTTTCGAGATTCTGTTGGTGTTCCAGTGTGGGCAGTCTCCTTTTTCAAAATAGTAAGAGAAAGAGAAGGGAAAGAGGGAAGAAGCGGGGTAGAGGAATTGGTCAACTCATCAGGCTCATGACCTGAAAACTGCAGGTTCGAATCCTGCCCCCGCCTAATCACTTGAGATGCTGTTGAGGTAGAGATTTGCTTTGTGTTCCGTGAGTGAAAGAGATTCGTCTTGAAAGCTAGACAGACAATTTCTATTTCTCAATTTCCCATGTGATAGTGAAAGACAACATTGTCCCTAGAACGGAAAAATAGAATTTTCATCTTCTATTTGACTTACTACGGGCATCACATGATTACCATAGTATATGGAGATCTCAGTCAGCTCCCCCACCAATGAGCGGTGGTGCTTCTGTTCCAACTGAACTGGGTACAGTCAGGTGCAACCCATTGGACGCATGAGCCAATGTTCTACACACAGAAGAAGACTGCACCAAAATGATGAAACGTAAAGAAAGATGCAAAACAAAAAGTCAAATATGACCATCATCACCACAAAAACAAACGGCCAGTTTCCCAGCCGAAAGAATGGGAAAACAAATGTGCTAAGACCTGTAGTAAGCCAGAGTAAGATGTATGAGGGTACGAGTAACAAGAGTCTTCAAATGTCGAATTATTTGATCAGAATCTCGATAGTGTTGGTCATGCTTCTTTTTTTTTACTTGGCATTTTTATTGATTGGCATTGATTTCAATCTGGTTCTTATGAAACTCCAATCCATGCTTCTGGTTAGGTCGTTCCGCCTTCTATTAAGTCGGCTTCTTGGTTGGGAGGTTCCTTTTTTAGTTCTTGTTTTTTTTGTTGGTTTGGGACTGGATTCCGGCTTGCACATGATGATGGCGAGTGGTTCATCCGGGAACAGTTCCCCGGGATGGACTTCGTTACTGGGGAGCACCTCGCAGGAACCGTCTTCGCCAAAGGGCGTGTGGACTCAGTTTGAGCAAGAAGCGAGCTCGTCTGCGTCCTCAGTCCATGGGCAGAGTCCCGCCCCCAGTGCCCCCCATACAGTAGTGGGGGATACTGACCCCCTTCTGGTGGAAAAAAGAGAGAGATTGCTCAATTTAATTGGGGCCCAGTACCGACATTACCTCAACAGGGGAAAGGCTCCATGGCGGCACGTAATCGACCCTGATAACGAACTGTTTTGTGCCAAGTGTATTCTGACCCGATTGGAAACACAAAACAGTTCGGCGGAATATGAGGAATTATATTCCCATCTAATCAGGGAGCCATCCACTTTAAATTGCCTTTTTGCTGATTATGTTGTATAGGTGGCTACATTTATGTTAAGTCTGGTCGCTCGGGCTGTTGTACCTTTTGATTATGGTATGGTATTGTCAGATTCGAACATAGGGCTACTTTATTTGTTTGCCATATCTTCGTTAGGTGTTTATGGAATTATTACAGCAGGTTGGTCTAGTAATTAGGGGGCGGCCGTTCGGTATGAGACTAGGTCAAAAAAAAATTGGTGCTTTTCAGGAAGGGGTGAGCTTTAACGTTGGACCGGGACACACCTCTGTGCGCCCTGGCCGGGCTGACAGGTTTTTGGCGCCAAAAAGAGAGGGAGAGAGAGATCTCGTTAGTCCTGGTATTGTAGCCGCGGGTTGTCGTCGGCCCGACGGACCGGACTTGGGGAGGGAGGGAAAGGTAAAGCTGGCGGAGACCCAAGCTTAGAGTAACTGCCCGAGAAGGTCAGTGAGGTTCCACCAGTAGTGAACTGAAGGATTTTTCTTAAAGTTGACTACAGGTGGAAGAAGACAGGCGGGAGTGAGCCGAGCGAGAGCAAAGCAAGTTCCAGTGGTGGGCTGTCGGTCTGGTCTCCTTTTAAACATAGTAAGGTAAGACAAATGTCAATGCTAGATTAAGGAGGGGGGGGGGGAAATAACTTTACCCTAAGCATTTTTCTTACTTAGCTCCATTGCCATATAAAGGCGAGCAGCCCTTATAGCATAGCTAACCGCTAACTTATAGCCTAGCCGCCGTGCCCTTTTTCGATTTGATGAACCGGCCGTGATAAATAGCCACTGGTAGGAGGATATGGAAATAGAGTATAAAGGGGGACATTTTCAGTATGTCTGTCGCCAGTAGTCCCAGTGAAAGGGGGTAATATAGAGTAGAGTGCACATTCCTTCTTCGTTAAGCGTCTAAAATAGAGCAGCTATGGTCTTCGTCCCGGGTGGGAGCAGGTTCTAGTCAGAGTTTCCAATGTAGGTGAAAGAAGGTCTTGTAGAGAAATCGAGTAAGAAGGTAGTACAGGGAGGGGGCTTATCCGCTGGTCGTATGAAGTCACTATAGCGGGTGAACTATACACTCAACACAAACCCAATTCCGGCGAAGTTAGACTCTCTCTAGAAAGTAATTATGAGATTTCGTTGAGCTATAAAAGGAATTCCACTAAGAATCTTACCACCACCACTATATGATATTTCTATAAAGAAAGAACTTATTTTCTTATCTTCTTTATAATTGCAAAAAAACGAGTGCAAGAGGACCAAAGATAAGGGATCTAAGGGTCCCCAAACCAGAGGGAGAGGGATATGGAACTACCTATGTTCCATTGTACACTGCTAGCATAGAGTCCCCTGTCCATGCTTTTCCAGATGTGAGAACCTTTGCAAAAAGAGGTTGCAACCCTATTCCTATTCAGGTATTTAGCTTTAATGACTCTAAATAAGAGTTTCCCACTATTTTCAGCAACAAAGAGACCAGTTGAGCTTAGCTAAAGACCAAGTTTTACGAATACCCAGTCCTCCACAATCTTTGGGAACCTCTTCCGGATGCAGACCTTTTCTATCAGAGCCATGACCCCAAAGGAAATACCCCGATCAATCTTTCTACAGATAGATTTGGAGCTTAAACCACTGAAATGACACGTTCCGATTCAGTCTGTTAGAACGGGAGGAGATATTGTTACTAGACGGGCTAGACAGACTGGCAGGAAAGATGGATGGAGTTATCTATTTAACTGAACTGCATCTCGTGATAACCCAATCAAGCAATCCCAGCAAGGTTGTAGAGGGAAAGGAAGAAGAGAGGGAGGACTTTACGGGGTGTATTCCCTCCGATCTCTTCGCTTTGGGCATATCTACCACTTGAGCTGCAGGACAGTAATTATTGCACTCCAATCTAAGTGAGATTTTTATCAAACCCCTTCCAAAACCTACAAGCTTCTTAGCATACGGCTTTCTGGATGTATATGAGGATCTCTCTACATATGGATCTTATCTTATATGAATTGTATGATGAAGTACCACAAGATTGGATATTCTGTGCTTGCATGATTGAAGGACTTTTCCAAGACGAGTAGGCTAAGATCTTATCCTTCACTTGATAAGCAAGCAGTGATAAGCTTTGGTTTGCTCAGCTTTATCCGAGTTGATGCTTGGGTGTCTGTTGCTGCAGCCAGTCGAACGAAGCATGATTCTCTAGTTTTCGGTGGAAAAAAGCCTTCAGAAAGAGAAAGAGGTCTTTAAAAAAAAAAAGAAAATGGTAAGCTCTTGCTCGCGCATTTGGGCTCTTCTCGCGGTAGAGCCTGTTATCTCTTCCATGGAAACATCACAGTCTAGGGACCATGATGATTCACCTATCGTCTTTGATAAATGAATTAAAGAGTACTTCTGATGCACCAACTGTACTAGGTCCTTCTGCTGACTCGGCATCCACACATCATATGACGTTGAGATGGGACCATCAAGCCTCGAAGTTACAGGGATCTGCACTATGGGAGCGTATTGGATATAATAATAACATAGTCTTCAGACGCAACAACTTGTCAAACAGAGTCGTAGAGAAGTTCACGATAATGACTCTTTATCCTTCCAAGTATGGTTCACGAGACCCTACCCAGGACTCCGAGTCCACGCACGTAGGTCTTCATGTCCACACACAGTCGCGGTTGTGCACAGCACATTAAACCCGACCGTTGAGGTAGCTTCCGGGTCACTCCTCACGAAGTGGGCGCTGCCCAGTTGGTCGAGCTTCCTTGTTGTTTTGTCTGTGAGTTGAATCAGAAGCCTCGAATGGTAGCTCTGATTCTGTGTTCTCTTTGTAGTTTTAGAGGGGATAACCATCTTACTAGTTCCCACTTTCGGGTATAGGAGTTGAGGAGCACGCCCTTCCACTAAAATGCCGGTCTTGGTTAAAGAATATCCTCTCCTGCTAGCGGTGGTGGAGTTTCTTTCCGCTGCCCTTGATTCTTTGTCAATTCAATCCGGAATCAATATTCAGGAATCAAATTGTGATTGATCATATTCACCTTATACGGTAAAACCCCCCGTGTTGACGGCTCATCTTGCTTTGTTTAATGGAGCAGCTCTGGCTTCCTGACCGGATGAATTCAATCAATAAGGGTTTGCTCTTGGCCTGCGCCTCAGCTTGAGACATTGTCGCGAAACTATGAATCTGATCTAGCAGCCGAATCCGATATGAATTTGTAATCTTTCTGGCCCCTATTGTAGTACGTCCGATCTAACTTATTTGCATCTTCGAGTCAAAAGTCTAGTCTGATCGGTCGAGCAGCTTTCGTGGGAACTAGTACTAGTACACAAATCTCGTATGGCTCAGAACGAAGGAAACTCTATCAAAGAATTGCGAGATGCTGAGGGAAAGGATTTCTCTTTTCCGCACTTGATTCAAATCGAATGCTAAAACTGGGCAAGGAGAGGAAAGAGCATATCTGAGGGTGAGGCAGCAAAGACTTATTTCCATCTTAGCACTTGTTCATGATTGACCTTAGCCCTCATCCCTTTCGCCTATCCGAAGAGGTTCAATCCACTCAACCAAGAGATTTAGGCAAGCCTTCACTACGGGCTCTGCCCCGGAATCCTTGACGCTTCTTTTTGTCTTTAGGTATAACCTTGTAAGAAATGCTCTTTTTCCTGGCTTTGAGTTCACTCCCTTTCCTCGTTCTGCTACTCGACTTATACCATGAGCCTATCCTTTGAGCGGAGGCAAGCAAAGGGGTCACCCTCTTCTTCTTGGTAGGTGACTTAACTTAGGGTCAGGCCTTTCTCTCTTCCTATCTTGCCTATCTTTTCTTTGTAGTGGCCATGTCGCATAGTCGAGTCGTCCCGGTTCTGCATGCATGTCTTCGAACGAATCCCACCGCTCGAATGGAATTGGATCGGCTTGGATTGGATGACTGGTTCATTCAAGTCTTTCATTCAAATAAGAGCTGGAAGTACGAACTGTCTCGATCTGCTTGTTGATTGGTAGCTTGATTGCCCCATAAGGAAGGGAATTGGCCTTAGCGTAACGGTAGATCGGTTTGACCCTTTCTCGGAGAAGTCTTCTTCGACTAGCAATGTTGACAGGTATTTTCTTTCAAGAAGAAGCCCAGTTCGCGGAAAGGAAGTGAAAGTCACTCGATCGATAGAGAGAGGAAGCGAAGATCTATAGGTAGACTACAATAGCACCTTACCTTGGTACGGAGAAAGGGATTGCTCTAGAATAGGTTTCATCATTCCGTAAGAATTTAGTAGATAGAGTATGTATGGGAAGTCTGCCTTGCGGCTGTAACTTCGTGCGTTTTGTGATACAGTTACAAGGGTTGTTTTGGCTTTTGTTTACTGCCCTTTATATAAAGCAGTGTACCGTTGGCACTCAAAGTTAATCTGAGTGCTGCGACTCAAGAGCCAACTTCCATCCTTGCTTGTATCCGTATCCTTGACCCGGTCTGGTATTCCCCGTGTCATTCTCCTACCTACCCTTAGATGTTATCTAAGGAGGTTAGACTGGTATGGGTGATAGCCTGGTTTGACTTCACCTATCATGGCTGTGTGTTATAGTGGTTTATTATTGTTTGGGTTCCGGGGAAAACCCGGGCCAACATTCTCATCTATTGTAATACTACAACCAGATATTGGTTTAGTCTTAAAGATTGGTGTGAGATTAAAGTCTCATCCCTCTCTCTAACCGGTCTATCAACCAGACATCTCTGGTACTCCTCTGGTTAAAAGGAAGTACCTGGGAGCCGACCTGGAAATGAACCCCCAATCTCGGGTTTGGTCTTTCATACTAGGTTAGTAACCCAAGTGATGAATTGACCATCCGAGGGGAACTGCCATTCCATATTTAGAATTCTTCTAAGTATGTAATTAATAGCTTTGTTCTCCCCGTTACCAAGCATTTTGCAAGGTACCGAGAGGGTTTATTTCTGCTGGAATCTGTTGGTATCCCCGGATGTTAAAGTCCATGGTTACCAGTGGGGATCCAGTTACTCTGTTGGGATATTGATTACTTAAATCAGTATTAACCTTAGATATTTAACTAAGGTGTCCCAATGGTGGCAGGCCGGTGGAGTCAAGACCATCACTGAAGCAATGCCTGTCGTGAGTCTTAGGTTGGAGTATCCAACCTTTAGGATGTCTCGTGTCGATAGGTTAGGGAAGCTTCTAGAGCTTATTCAACCAATTCCCAAGGGTGGAAGTATTTAAGGTAAGCGTTAGCGAACTGTGGGAGTAGAAAAGTGAATGGACCTACTTCTCCTTTGGGTATGCCATAGCAGCGCTACTTATCTGATATCCCTACTGAGGAAAGCCCTTGCTTGATGTTCTGGGTTGGACCCAGTGACTGAAGCCATGTCACCAATAGAAGCTCTTCTAACTGATGATTGATGAGGAACCCTTTTGAATCGACCGTATTCTCCTCATGGCTTTCAGGGTAAACAATAGATAGTGCATAGGACTAATCCACTGTAGCTGAAAGTACTAGTACTAGATTGATTGGAAACACTAACCCCTCGACCAGCTCGATGCGCTAAAGTGGATCCGTCTCCGGCTTAGCATTCTTAGGCACGAGCTTAAGCACGAGAACAAACGGGGGAGGCTAAGGG